CTACTTTTTTACGATTACGGGGTTTATTGGAATATGAAATCCAACCCTGGAAATACAGAATCCCAATTTTTTTTACTACCCGGAGCTTCGATACATTTCGAAATCGAGAGATGTCTACCGGGGGAGGTTCTATCAGACAACAATTAGCCAATCTAGATTTACGAATTATTATAGACTATTCATTGGTAGAATGGAAAGAATTGGAGGAAGAGGAACCCACAGGGAATGAATGGGAAGATCGAAAAGTTGGAAGAAGAAAAGATTTTTTGCTTAGACGCATAGAATTGGCTAAGCATTTTATTCGAACAAATATAGAACCAAAATGGATGGTTTTGTGTCTATTACCAGTTCTTCCTCCTGAGTTGAGACCAATCTATCATATAGATGAGGATAAACTAGTGACCTCGGATATTAATGAAATCTATAGAAGAATTATCTATCGGAATAATACTCTTACAGATCTATTAACAACAAGTATAGCTACGCCAGAAGAATTAATAATATCTCAGGAAAAATTGCTACAAGAAGCCGTGGATGCACTTCTTGATAATGGAATCTGCGGACAACCAATGAGGGATGATCATAATAGAGTTTACAAGTCGCTTTCAGATGTAATTGAAGGCAAAGAAGGAAGAGTTCGCGAGACTCTGCTTGGTAAACGGGTCGATTATTCAGGGCGGTCCGTGATTGTCGTGGGCCCTTCACTTTCATTACATCGATGTGGATTGCCTCGCGAAATAGCAATAGAACTTTTCCAGGCATTTGTAATTCGTGACCTAATTAGAAAACATCTTGCTTCGAACATAGGAGTTGCTAAGAGTCAAATTCGGAAAAAAAAACCAATTGTATGGGAAATACTTCAGGAAATTCTGGATGACCATCCTGTATTGCTGAATAGAGCGCCTACTCTGCATAGATTAGGCATACAGGCATTCCTCCCCGTTTTAGTGGAAGGACGCGCTATTTGTTTACATCCATTAGTTTGTAAGGGCTTCAATGCAGACTTTGACGGGGATCAAATGGCTGTTCATGTGCCTTTATCTTTGGAGGCTCAAGCAGAGGCACGTTTACTTATGTTTTCTCATATGAATCTTTTGTCTCCAACTATTGGGGATCCCATTTCGGCACCAACTCAAGATATGCTTAGTGGACTCTATGTCTTAACGAGTGGAAATCGTCGGGGTATTTGTGTAAATAGGTATAATCCATGTAATCGTAGAAACTATCAAAATGAAGATAATAACTATAAGTATACAAAAAAAAAAGAACCCTTTTTTTGTAATCCCTATGATGCAATTGGAGCTTATCGGCAAAAACGAATCAATTTAGGTAGTCCTTTGTGGCTGCGGTGGCGACTAGATCAACGCGTTATTGCTGCAAGAGAAGTTCCCATCGAAATTCACTATGAATCTGTGGGGACCTATTATGAGATTTATGGACACTATCTAATAGTACGAAGTATAAAAAAAGAAATTCTTTATATATATATTCGAACCACTCTTGGTCATATTTCTCTTTATCGAGAAATAGAAGAAGCCATACAGGGGTTTTGGCAGGGCTGTTGTAATTCTATGCTACCAACGGGAATTCGAGTCTCTCCGGGTTAACTAGGACCATAATTGCGGAATTTATACGTGAATCAAGATCTAGAAAAGGAAGTTTTCCAATCACTGACTCAAGCCCATTGTCAAATTCTACTCAGCGCAATATGGAGGTACTGATGGCAGAACGGCCCACTCAGGTCTTTCACAATAAAGTGATAGACGGAACTGCCATGAAACGACTTATTAGTCGATTTATTGATCACTATGGAATAGGATATACATCACATATCCTGGATCAAGTAAAGACTCTGGGTTTCCGACAAGCTACCGCCGCATCCATTTCATTAGGAATTGATGATCTTTTAACAATACCTTCTAAAAGATGGCTAGTTCAAGACGCTGAACAACAAAGTTTTATTTTGGAAAAACACCATCATTATGGGAATGTACACGCGGTAGAAAAATTACGTCAATCGATCGAAATATGGTATGCCACAAGTGAATATTTGCGACAAGAAATGAATCCTAATTTTCGGATGACCGATCCTTTTAATCCAGTCCATATAATGTCTTTTTCGGGAGCCAGAGGAAATGCTTCTCAGGTACATCAATTAGTAGGTATGAGAGGATTAATGTCGGATCCCCAAGGGCAAATGATTGATTTACCCATCCAAAGCAATTTACGCGAAGGACTCTCTTTAACAGAATACATTATTTCTTGCTACGGAGCCCGTAAAGGGGTTGTGGATACCGCTATCCGAACCTCAGATGCAGGATATCTCACGCGCAGACTTGTTGAAGTAGTTCAACACATTGTTGTACGTCGAACAGATTGTGGCACCGTTCGAGGTATTTCTGTAAGTCCTCGAAATGGAATGATGGCGGACAGGATTTTTATCCAAACATTAATTGGCCGTGTATTAGCAGATGATATATATATAGGTTCGCGATGTATTGCTACTAGAAATCAAGATATTGGGGTTGGACTTGTCAGTAGATTCATAACTTTTAGAGCACAACCAATCTCTATTCGAACCCCCTTTACTTGTAGGAGTACATCTTGGATTTGTCAATTATGTTATGGCCGGAGTCCAGCTCATGACGATCTGGTCGAATTGGGAGAAGCCGTAGGTATTATTGCAGGTCAATCTATTGGAGAACCGGGCACTCAATTAACATTAAGAACTTTTCATACCGGCGGAGTATTCACAGGGGGTACTGCAGAACATGTGCGAGCCCCTTCTAATGGAAAAATAAAATTCAACGAGGATTTGGTTCATCCGACACGTACACGTCATGGACATCCTGCTTTTCTATGTTCTAGAGACTTGTATGTAACTATTGAGAGTGAAGATATTATACACAATGTGTGTATTCCGCCCAAAAGTTTTCTTTTAGTTCAAAACGATCAATATGTAGAATCAGAACAAGTGATTGCTGAGATTCGTGCGAGAACATCCACTTTGAATTTGAAAGAGAAGGTTCGAAAACATATTTATTCTGACTCAGAGGGCGAAATGCACTGGAATACTGATGTGTACCATGCACCTGAATTTACATATGGTAATATTCATCTCTTACCAAAAACAAGTCATTTATGGATATTATTAGGGGAGCCCTGGAGATACAGTCTAGACCCCTGTTCGATCCACAAGGATCAAGATCAAATGAACGCTTATTCTCTTTCTGTCAAGCCAAGATATATTGCTAACCCCTCAGTAACTAATAATCAAGTTAATCAAGTGAGACACAAATTTTTTAGTTCGTATTTTTCTGGTAAAAATCAAACAGGAGATAGGATTCCTGATTATTCAGAACTTAATCGAATGACATGTACGGGTCGTTATAATCTCAGATATCCGGCCATTCTCGACGGCAATTCTGATTTATTGGCAAAGAGGCGAAGAAATAGATTCATCATTCCACTCGAATCGATTCAAGAAGGCGAGAACCAACTAATACCTTCTTCAGGTATCTCAATGGAAATCCCCAGAAAAGGTATTCTCCGTAGAAATAGTATTCTTGCTTATTTCGATGATCCTCGATATATAAGAAAGAGCTCAGGACTTACTAAATATGAGACTAGAGAACTGAATTCAATCGTCAACGAAGAGGATTTGATTGAGTATCGAGGAGTCAAGGTATTTTGGCCAAAATACCAAAAGGAAGTAAATCCATTTTTTTTTATTCCCGTGGAAGTCCACATTTTGGCCGAATCTTCTTCCATAATGGTACGGCACAATAGTATTATTGGGGCAGATACACAAATCACTTTAAATAGAAGAAGTCGGGTAGGCGGATTGGTCCGAGTGAAGAAAAAAGCAGAAAAAATCAAACTGATAATCTTTTCTGGAGATATCCATTTTCCTGGAAAGACAAATAAGGCATTCCGATTGATACCACCAGGAGGGGGAAAACCAAATTCCAAAGAATACAAAAAATTGAAAAATTGGCTTTATATCCAACGAATGAAACTTTCCAGGTATGAAAAAAAGTATTTTGTTTTGGTTCAACCTGTAGTCCCATATAAAAAAACGGATGGTATAAATTTAGGAAGACTTTTTCCGCCGGATCTCTTGCAGGAAAGTGATAATCTACAACTTCGAGTTGTCAATTATATCCTTTATTACGACCCAATTCTTGAAATTTGGGACACAAGTATTCAATTAGTTCGGACTTCTTTAGTGTTGAATTGGGACCAAGACAAAAAGATCGAAAAGGCCTGTGCTTCCTTTGTTGAAATAAGGACAAATGGTTTGCTTAGATATTTTATAAGAATCGACTTAGCGAAGTCACCTATTTCTTATACCGGAAAAAGGAACGATCTGTCGGGTTCAGGATTGATCTCTGAGAAGGGATCAGATCGCGCTAATGTCAATCCGTTTTCTTCCATTTATTCCTATTCCGAGGCAAGGATTCAAGAATCCCTTAATCCAAATCAAGGAACTATCCATACGTTGTTGAATCGAAATAAGGAATCTCAATCTTTGATAATTTTGTCATCATCCAATTGTTTTCGAATAGGCCCATTCAACGATGTAAAATCTCCCAATGTGATAAAGGAATCAATCAAAAAGAACCCCCTAATTCCAATTAGTAATTCCTTGGGCCCGTTAGGAACAGGCTTTCCAATTTATAATTTTGATTTATTTTCCCATTTAATAACCCATAATCAGATCTTGGTAACTAACTATTTGCAACTTGACAATTTAAAACAGATTTTTCAAATACTTAAATATTATTTACTGGATGAAAATGGTCAAATTTATAATCCCTATTCATGCAGTAACATCATTTTGAATCCATTCCATTTGAATTGGTATTTTCTCCATTACAATTATTGTGAAGAGACATCTACAATCGTTAGTCTTGGGCAGTTTCTTTGTGAAAATGTATGTATAGCCAAAAAAGGACCGCATTTAAAATCGGGTCAAGTTCTAATTGTTCAAGTTGACT